ATTCATTAGAAATTGGACAGGTAAAGAAATTTATTGTGGAGTTACGTACTTACGTAAAAACTAAGAAACCCCAGTTCCAAGAAATAATTTCTTCTACCAAGACATTTACCGAGGAAGCGGAATCTCTTTTGAAAGAAGCTATTCAGGAGCAAATGGACCGTTTTATCCTTCAGGAACAGGTATAAAAAATGGATCACTTACTTTTTTAAGACAAAAAAGTAATTTAGCATCTTGAATTCAAATTATTCAAAAGGTTTTTCTTTATATCGAAATTTTAAAAATATATGGAAACAATTTGCGTCCAATAGGATTTGAACCTATACTAAAGGTTTAGAAGACCTCTGTCCTATCCATTAGACAATGGACGCTTTTAGTTCTGATTTTTTCATATTTTGACTTTCCCCACCTCCTTTGGTTGAAAAAAAAAAAAAGAATCGGAATGTATGGGAGATAGTTTTTGAAATTGTATTATTTTAAATTGTATTATATTATTTTATATTCTATGATGCCCTAATACTACTATTAATCTAATAGCTATATAGAGTATAGAATATAAAAAAACATTTAATTTAAAAGAAAAGCGGGTAGCGGGAATCGAACCCGCATCGTTAGCTTGGAAGGCTAGGGGTTATAGTCGACGTCGATTCAACATTTTGAACGCCTCTAATTCAAAACCGAACCCGAAACTTTGGTTTCATTCGGCTCCTTTATGGATGTGAACACTATTGCAAAAAAATTCTAATCCATAACATCTATGTCAGCTTTTTTTGTCTGAATAGAGAAAAAACAAATCGCTTTCTAGATGATCCCTCTAGAGGAGAGTGATTATACCAATCTTTCTAGTTACTTCGTTCTCTATTTTTAGTTTAGTTGAGAAGATCCTGAGGAAAGTGGTTTTATTTCCACCGAGCTAAAACAATAGGTTGATGTCTCTAGTAAACTAGAGTCATCGTTTAAGAGCTATTTTGCTTCCATTTTTTCTATATGAAAAAAAATGGAAGATTTAGTTACGATTCGAAACCTACTTTCTACCTGCATCCATGGATCCTTTGCTCCTACTTATGCAAGTATTAATATTATAATTATAATCCAACTCAAAAATTATGTTTCGCAATTTCATAATCCACTTTCTCACTTTCTAAGTGACTGTTGGATACAAATCACGAGAATCTATATTTTTCTCGATTATGTTATTGAGAAGTAAAGGGTTTAATCCTTTTTTATAGAAAATAAAGTTTTTGCTCGGAATATGAATCCAAACCGAAAGCAAAGACCCTTTAACTCTTAAAGGGTTAATAAAACGAATCACACTTTTACCACTAAACTATACCCGCCACAATGCAATTATTGTATACAACCGGGACTTTTGTCCAATAGGGAAATTGGGCATAATCAAGATATTATTATCTATAAAATCATCAAAATTCGAATGTTGATCCCTCCTCCCCTTTTTCGTTTTCGTGGATCGAAATAATCTTTCTTTACTCTTGCTTGAATATTTCTATTTCTATTTATTCTATTTATATATCTATTCTATTTATATATCTATTATTTATATATCTATTATTATTATTTATTCTATTTAGAATTATTTATATATTATTTATATTATTTATTCTCTTTATATATTTATATATATATATATAAATATAATTTATATATATATTATATATATAAATATATAAATAATATAATTATATATAAATAATATAATTAATTATAAATAATATAATTAATATATAAATAATTATAAATACATAGAATAAATAATAATTAATATAATAAATAATAAGCATTTGAATTAATATAATAATTAATATAATAAATAATAAGCATTTGTATTTTCAAATCAAATATCAAATAATATAAATCATCATTATATCTATAAATTTGTTGGAACAAAAAAGGCCCGGCTAGGGACTGCCCGGGCCCGCCCGTGGCAATAAGAAGGGCCTTTCGAACAAAATCAACGTAAGGGTCTCGTTGGTCTTCTTTAGTTTTCTTTTTAGATTGTTGACACTTTCGAGTCCTTATACCTTATATGTATATGTTATTTATATTTCTAAAAATGAAATTTCTGATAAAAGTTGTACATATTTATTACATCTTAAAATACTCGATAGAAAGAAAAATTTCTTCTTTTTTGTCTAATCTAATCTAAGATAGTAATTATCTTTTTCAATTAGGAGAGATGGCTGAGTGGACTAAAGCGTCGGATTGCTAATCCGTTGTACGAGTTATTTGTACCGAGGGTTCGAATCCCTCTCTTTCCGTTTTCGTTGATGACTTGATTTTTTTATTTTGATTTTAAAAACTTAGTTAACCATAAAATTCTAAGAAAATGTAAAAGAGAACCCTTTTTTATTCTTCACGCCCAGGATTACGCGCGGGATCATTAGAGAGGAATCCAAAGATGAAGAGAGAGACAAAAAATATCACTACTGTATAAACGAAGAGTTTGAGAGTAAGCATTACATAATCTCCAAGATAATTTTTTTTTTTGAAAAAAGAGAATAGATCCTCCAATTTCTACCTCATAGGCTATTTAGATACCAAAAAACTAGGTTCTTTCTAGAAATCGAAAAGAATTTCAAAAAGTCATTTGGAATAAAAGCTTTTCATTAACCAAAAGACCCTAATTACAATTACAATTTTATAATTTAATATTATTTAAATTTGAATACGATCTGTTAGGGCTTTTACTGAACAAGAGATGAAAAAATGAGAAGAACAAAACGAGGTAAACCGAATTTATCTTGACTATCAAAGAAGTTCAATGTTTGAATCGGGAATGAGGTTCAGACCCTAAAACTTATCTGATCTTAGCATCTTAGCAATTATTAGAAATTTTTCTCGAATAAATCATGCATTTTATAATTTTATAGGAGATTATTAAATTAATATTAAATTAAAGATCTCATCGAAAACTTACAGCAGCTTGCCAAACAAAAGCTAAGAGAAAAAAGAAGAGAGGTATGATTGGCATAACATCTACAATTGGATTCAAAAAAGCATAGGCCTCGGGCAATTTTCCGAAGAAAAAACTATGTGAATAAAGGTCTGAATTAAGACAGATACAAATCAAACTAAAGATATTAAGCATAACATACATTTTTTTCTTGAACATAATTGTATTTTGATTGAGTTATTGATATAAGGAAAAAGGTAAAAATGAAGGTCGACAAAAAATTCTTCTTTTGAACCAATACAATCAAAAATCCTCTAATTCTCAAAAGAGAATAGAAGAAATCATACTTTCATACAATATCTTAATTGAATTATATCTAATGATCAATAAATTCAATTGAATTCTAGATCCACACCTATTAAAATGCTAGTAAGAATTCGCTAGATATTAAAATTCGAGTTGACAACTAACTACTACAAATATTAGGCTTTAATTAGCGTTGAATAAAAATCGAAATGGGGCGTGGCCAAGCGGTAAGGCAACGGGTTTTGGTCCCGCTATTCGGAGGTTCGAATCCTTCCGTCCCAGAGGATACCCCATTATCTTAGAATAGAAAAGGACGGTTTGTCTTTTGATCATATGTTGAAACACTTTCTATTTAGGGTTAGGTAAGTTAGTTATTTCGAAAAATCCTCTGTTGCATATCTATTTTCGATTTTATTAAAAATGGAATTTTCAATAATTATCTATTACTCTTTAGATCGTAAGTAAATGGGGTAGTCTAATTATTTATGAATTTTCAATTATTTTGGTACTAATAAAATTCACTCAAACTTAATAGTAGTAAGTGTCTCAACCCGTTCGTTAGGTTAAAATAAAAAGCAGGAGCAACTTAATTTGGACTTCTTTAGTTTGGTAGCTAGAAAGTTTGTATGCTCGACTAGAATTGCCCCCCTTCATTTCTATTATGTCCCATAGAATGGGTGACCAGATAAGAATTAATCATTAATTGAAGCTAGTAATATTCAAATATCTGCGTCTGTCCGAATTACATTACCAAAAATTTAACAAAAATCTAGTGTTATATTATATCTAAATGATGTATTTTTTTTTTTGAATATAATTTTTTTGAGTTCGTTATTTCGTGTTTGGCCCAAATGAAAAATGTAAATTTCTGGAACAGGAGTTTCTTTAGTTCTTTTATTATTTTTACTCGCGTTTTTTACTCGCGTTATAGTATGAATTTTGTTTAATCAGAGATTCAGTAACACTTTATCTTGCTATAAAATATAAAGTGAGTAAAAGTTTATCATATCATAATCATATATATAGAATAACAAAAATATATATAGAATAACAAAAATAGAATAACAAAAGTCTTTTTATTTTGTGAAAAGGGTTTGTGATCAAAAATTTTGAATATAGAGGATTTAGAATGGTGACAGGACAGTTGTTCAGTCAATTTAATGGATATCAAAACAATCTTTTGCCTACTTTTTTTGTTCTATCTAGTTAATTAATAGTAAAAAAAGGGGCTTATACTTATCTTTTTTCTATGAAGAGCAAATATGATTTTATTATTTTCTTCAAATAATGATAAATGATAGGAAACCCTTTTTTCATTTTCATTATGAATATATTTAATAATTCTTTAGAAATTTAGTCTAATCTTTGATACATGAAGATACAAATTCAAAAATGCAATTAAAGAACAAAATCTTTAGTTTATTTCTGTAATTTTAATTATTATTAATAATTAAAAAATAAAAAATTAAGAGTTATTGCTAAAACTTCTTCCGGAAAATAGCTATAATTTATATTAATTTATAAATTTTTATCTTTTTTATCTATTTTTTATCTTTTTTATCTATTATATAATTATATCTATTATATAATTATATATTATTAATTATATAATTATATATTATTAATTATTATTAATTTTTATTAATTTTCTATTTATATAATTATATATTCTATTTATATAATTATATATTCTATTTATATAATTATATATTATTAATTATTATTAATTTTCTATTTATATATTATAAATATATATTATAGAATTATAGAATATATAGAAGAAAAGAGTATAGATTGGAACGTATACACAATAATTGAACCAATGACTATTCCTGATTTCACAATTGAATCAATTCCATACCAATTCCAAATTCAGAGGAATGTTATGCTAAAACTTCGTTTGAAACGATGTGGTAGAAAGCAACGTGCGACTTGAAGGGACCGATCCGTTGTGGATTCTTTCTTTTATCCACCATTTTCGATTTCTATAATAAGTGAAGGTGCTCGTGACTCGACATCAGTTGGTAATGCAAATAGTCCATGGTGCAGCTTGAGTAGAACATATTAATTAATTCATTTATTTTTCGGAGCAATAATCTAGGGTTAATGAAAATCAATAAATTGGAACAACTTCGTGAATATCTCTTAGATATAAAAATCGAAAGGATCTCATTCCAGCAAATTCTTCAGTAAATTGGAATTAATCAAACTTTTTCGATCCAAAGTGTATCACATGGCAATCCATCGTTTGTAAGATTCTTGGATGGAAGAAAATTCAAAATACAAAATAAGGGGTATGTTGCTACCATTTTTAAAGGATTAAGAAGCACCGAAGGAATGTCTAAACCTAATGATTGATAAAGGATCCCAAAACAAGGAAACACCGCCTCAATAACTGCTGGGCCAGATTTACGAATCCAAATATAGTTTTGAAACGAGATACAAATGAAATGGCGGGTGTAAAGACCACTCAATAAATGAAATTCCCTAACTCTTATTCTTTGAACTATTTAAGAGTTGTTTAATTTGAGTTATGAGTACGAATTATCTCTTTTTTGATTTTCAAGAACGAAGAAGAAAAAAGATTTAAATCATAGTCTAATTTTAGAATTTTATACATAGATAAAACTTCGGATCAAATTCTTTTTTCTCGAGCCGTACGAGGAGAAAACTTCCCATACGGTTCTAAGAGGGGTATTATTCATCTACATCTATCTCAATGAGCTGTCTATCGAATCGTTGCAATTGATGTTCGATCCCGAAGAGAAGGAAAAGATCTTCAAAAAGTGGGTTTTTATGATCCGATAAAGAATCAAACTTATTTAAATGTTCCTGCTATTCTATATTTCCTTGAAAGAGGTGCTCAACTTACAGGAACCGTTCAGGATCTTTTTAAAAAGGCGTGGGATTTTAAGGAACTTCGCCCTAATCCTAATCAAAGTCAATTTAATTAAAATTAAGGAAATATAAAAAGGGGAGGGGGTTGTGACTTGTATATCACTTTGTATAATCTTTCTCTACTCTTTTTTATTTACCCCCTCCCTTACCGCTTTCGCTTTCTATTTATCATCTCCTTTCCATATTTTATAATGACAAAACCCTATAATAAAAATAAAACGAAAACTAAGAGGGTCAAGTTTCCGTATTATACTTAGTTAATATGGTAATATTTTTCATTAGTGTGGATTAAAGAATTCGAGTAACTTTCTACTCCTATTTTTCATACATTTCTGCTTTGTGTGTATTTATGTAGATATAGAAGTAAAGATGCAGTGTCAATACAACATAATTTGATAAGTTTTTATTTTAACTGTGTCAATTTCCTTTATTTTGTTTTTTGTGGTAGATTCTTTTCGCACCATTTATCATTTATATTGACAACAGTTTATCGAACAAATATAATTCATTGTGATAAGTGAAGTGGATCTATTTATTTCTGTCCCACGGTTTTTTTTGGTTTTTTCTTTACGTCATTCAAAAGAGGTTTTTTTATTTATTAATTGATTAAAGAAAGGAATATAAAGATGGCAGTCTATAAATTTTGACATTTATCTATCTTTGTGTTTTGCTTTTATCAAATTTTATTTGCTAAGTTCTTGTATTTTCATTTGATCTATTCATTTCATTTTTTTATATTCTGAATCTATATATAAAATGTTTTTTGATTTGTTAGTTCAACGGTTTGATTTTGCTTGTCTTGTCTGATTTCTTTGTTGAGTTTATTTTCATTCTGATTGTATCTATTCATTTTGCTATTTATTTATATTTCTATTTTTCTTTGGGTTGCTAACTCAACGGTAGAGTACTCGGCTTTTAAGTGCGACTAGGATCTTTTACACATTTAGATGAAGCAAGGTATTCGTCCATACCATCGGTAAGGTTTGTAAGACCACGACTGATCTAAAAAAGGAATGAATAGAAAAAATAGCATGTCGGGTTGGGGGAGAGTGTTTCATTCTTTCCGTATCAGTACAAAACAAAAACCAGGTTTGAATTCGTGGAACGGAAGAAAATAAGGTTGGGTTGAATGAATAAATGGATAGGGCCCCGCGGCTTCAATTAATTGTAGGACGAGGCAAAGCAACGAGCTTATCTTTTTAATTTGAATTATTTCCTGATCTAATTAGACGTTAAAAATATATTAGTGCCTAATGCAGGAGGGGTTTTTCCCCATGAGTGGATTCACGGTTTTTTGAATTAATCCTAACTATTAGAATTCTCCATTATGAAACGGAGATATGTGTGTTAAAGAAGCAGTATATTGATAAAAAGAAGTTTTTCCGAAC